ATGGCAGTTCCAAAAAAACGTACTTCTATGTCAAAAAAACGTATTCGTAGAAATATTTGGAAGAAAAAAGGATATTTAGTTGCAGTAAAAACTTTTTCTTTAGCGAAATCGGTTTCCACCGGGCATTCAAAAAGTTTTTTTGTGCGACAAACAAATAATAAAGTCTTAGAATAATCTCAATTGATATAGCCTAAAGAACCCCAAATTTTGTAAGATTAATGTTAACTAATGTATTTTTCTGTATTAAATTTCTCAATAATACTTAGAACTCACTGCTGTGATATATAGAATAAGAGTTTTTTGTATATTGGGTTCTAAGTATTATTTTTTTCCCTATCACAATTGTACTTTTCACAATAGAAAAGTACAATTGTGATAGAGATTGAAACTCTTTTGTTATATGCCTATCCCAAAACTTAATTGGTTTTGTAAATGGTATTATAAATTATATGCGCAATAAAGAATATTAATACTTTAATTTAAATATACTAAGGTATCGAAATCATTAGAAAAATAACAAATTATTTGTATTTAATGATGAAATTGTGATAGATATGAAATCCTAGTTATTTGATTTTGTTCATTGAAAAAAAAAACTCAATCTTTTTCATTTGAATCCATGAAATCGGATAAATGAAAAACAAATTATAAAAAAATTGAGAAAAAAAGACAATTCTTAGTTTTATACCTCAACCGAGAAAAAACTATGGAGTTCCAACTGTTTGGAGAAAACTTAGTTTCTAGTACATGAAAGTTGATTGTTAAAAAACCCACGACGATACTACCTAGGTAGATATTTTATTGAAGATTCAAATATTTAAACCACAAACCAGTCTTTATTCATTGATTCTAATTAATGTTTCCTAAACTATATTGAATCCTTGAATCTCGACGATTCAACATGAATTGACTATTATTATTTCAAGTAAGCCGCCGTGGTGAAATCGGTAGACACGCTGCTCTTAGGAAGCAGTGCTAAAGCATCTCGGTTCGAGTCCGAGTGGCGGCATCTTCTAAAAGAGATACAATAGATCCTAAAATGTATTCAATTCGCGATTTCCAATTCTGTAATGGGACCCCTTTTATGATATTTGTGACTTTAGAACATATATTAACTCATATCTCTTTTTCGATCATTTCAATTGTGATTATGATTCATTTGATGACCTTATTAGTCCACAAAATTGTAGGATTACGTGATTCATCAGAAAAAGGGATGATAGCTACCTTTTTCTCTATAACAGGATTATTAATTTCTCGTTGGATTTCTTCGGGACATTTTCCATTAAGTAATTTATACGAGTCATTAATCTTCCTTTCGTGTAGTTTCTTCATTATTCATATGATTCCCAAGATACGTAACCTTAAAAACGATTTAAGCACAATAATTGCACCAAGTACCATTTTTACTCAAGGCTTTGCCATGTCGGGTCTTTCAACTGAAATGCATCAATCCACAATATTAGTACCTGCTCTACAATCTCAGTGGTTAATGATGCACGTAAGTATGATGTTATTGAGCTATGCAGCTCTTTTATGCGGATCATTATTATCAGTCGCTCTTCTAGTCATTACATTTCGAAAAAACATCAAAATTTTTTGTAAAAGCAATAATTTATTAATTAAGTCATTTTTCTTTGGTGAGATTGAATATTTGAATGAAAAAAGAAGTGTTTTTAAAAACACTTCTTTTCCTTCATTTCAAAATTATTACAAATATCAATTAACTGAGCGTTTGGATTATTGGAGTTATCGTGTCATTAGTCTAGGGTTTACCTTTTTAACCATAGGTATTCTTTGTGGAGCAGTATGGGCTAATGAGGCATGGGGATCCTATTGGAATTGGGACCCCAAGGAAACTTGGGCATTTATTACTTGGACCATATTCGCGATTTATTTACATACTAGAACAAATATAAATTGGAAAGGTACGAATTCGGCACTTGTAGCTTCTATAGGATTTATTATAATTTGGATATGCTATTTTGGGATCAATCTATTAGGAATAGGTCTACATAGTTATGGTTCATTCACATAAACATCTAATTGAATAAACTACATGAAGAATACATAAGATAAAAGCATCATCCCATATATAACGAAAGTTTGTTTTTATGAGTTTTTGAGAACCGTTTGAATCAAGGAATCATTCAAATTTAAATGGTTCTCAAAAACTCGAGATGTATCTAATTACAATTCTTATTCATTTTATTTCTTTTTTCATTATACAGTACAGCAAACGATTTTCAAAATATTAAATTCAAAGAATTATAAGACTTTCCTTCCGTTTCATTAATGAAACACTATCTATGATAATAATTGGATAAGATAGCGTGTACCTTGTCAACTGATAACGAGAGAACAAAATCGGGATAAATACCAATACTTATTACGGGTAGAAAGATACAGATTGAAAGAAATAGTTCTCGTAGTCCAGAATCCCAAAAATTAGAGTTTGGAATATTAAATAACTTGTATCCATAAAACATCTGACGTAACATAGATAATAAATAAATAGGAGTTAATATCATTCCAATTGCCATTACAAAAGTAATTAGCATTTTTGACATTAAAAGATATTTTGTACTAGTAATTAGTCCAAAAAATACTAAAAATTCCGCAACAAAACCACTCATTCCTGGCAATGCAAGAGAAGCCATCGAGAAGCTACTGAACATGGTAAATGTTTTTGGCATTGGGATAGATATCCCTCCCATTTCTTCGAGATAAACAAGACGTGTTCTATCACAACTCGTTCCCGCCAAGAAAAAAAGTGCAGCACCAATAAATCCATGAGAGAGCATTTGTAAAATAGCTCCATTGAGTCCCATGTCGGTTATAGAACCAATTCCTATAATTGTGAAACCCATGTGAGATACAGAGGAATAGGCTATTCTCTTTTTTAAATTACGTTGACCAAGAGAAGTTGAAGCTGCATAGATTATTTGCATTGTTCCTATTATCACCAACCAAGGAGAAAATATAGAATGAGCGTGGGGTAGTAATTCCATATTGATCCGAATCAATCCATATGCGCCCATTTTTAATAGGATTCCAGCTAAAAGCATACATGTACTGTAATGTGCTTCTCCATGGGTATCAGGTAACCATGTATGTAGGGGTATAATCGGCAATTTGACAGCATAAGCAATAAGGAAGCCAAAATAGAATATTATTTCCAATGCCACAGGATATGATTGATTAATTAATCTTTCAAAATCTAATGTTGGTTCATTGGAACCATATAAACCCATACCTAGAACTCCTATTAAGAAAAAAATGGAACCCCCTGCAGTGTACAAAATAAACTTTGTAGCCGAGTAGAGACGTTTCTTTCCCCCCCACATGGATAAAAGTAAGTAAACAGGAATTAATTCTAACTCCCACATGATGAAAAAAAGTAAAAAGTCTCGAGAGGAAAATAATCCTATTTGACCGCTGTACATTGCTAGCATCAGGAAATAGAACAACCGCGAATTTCGAGTAATTGGCCAAGCTGCTAAAGTTGCTAAAGTAGTGATAAATCCTGTCAGTAAAATGGGTCCTATGGAAAGCCCATCGATTCCTAGTCTCCAGTGGAAATCAAAAACATCTATCCATTTAGAATCTTCCTTCAATTGCATTAATGGATCATCCAATTGGAAATGATAACAGAATGCATAAGTCGTTAGAAGGAGTTCTAATAAGCATATACATATAGTATACCACCTAAACATCTTATTCCCTCTATGAGGGAATAAGAAAATTGAGGAACCCGCGAATATCGGTAAAACAACAAGTATTGTTAACCAAGGAAAATAACTCGTGATAAAGACAAGATACATTTTGACCAGAGAAGCCCGTCCTCAAAATAATATATTTTGTCGAGCACGGGCTTTTGTCGGTAAAGAGGAATCACAAATGATTCAAGTGGAGTTTTTTGTAACGTATCAATAAGATAGAGCCATGCTGCGAGTTGTTTCAGGCCCTAAATAAACACGGACACTCAAAAAATCTGTTGGGCAGGCAGATTCACATCTCTTACAACCTACACAGTCCTCGGTTCTTGGTGCGGAAGCTATTTGCTTGGCTTTACATCCGTCCCAAGGTATCATTTCCAATACATCTGTGGGGCAAGCTCGTACACATTGAGTACACCCTATACATGTATCATAAATTTTTACTGAATGTGACATTGGATCTATAAATTACAGTTTTGAACATAAAAGATTTTCGATCTGGTCAAATCAAATTAGTAGTAAATGAATCATATATTATATATTGTAATATTGTAGACACCAGACGAAACAGTGGTTTATTAAAAACAATCAATATATTTCTTAAATCAATCTGTTTATGAGAAAAGGTCAAGACACTTTGATTTTCGTTTCAACAATTATGATGATACGAGTTACACATGCGAATTTAAATTAATTGGCCAACAAATTGGTCATCATTATTTCAATATAAATATAAAAATGCAATTCAATTTTATTGAATTGCATTCAAATTCAATAAAAAATAGTATTTCAATTCTATTAAATATTTTTATGTGTCTTTATTTAAATTATCTATGATGATTATCACTAATTATTCAACAAATTCGATTGATTAATACGAGTTGATTTTCTGTTACGATGGATCGACGAAACAATAGCAAGTCCAATAGCTGCTTCAGCAGCTGCAATGGCTATAACAAAGATTGAGAAAATGTCTCCTTTTAATTGGCGACTATCAAATATATCAGAAAATGTTACAAGATTGATATTAACCGAATTTAGTATAAGCTCAAGACACATAAGCGCTCTAACCATGTTTCGACTTGTGATCAATCCATAGATACCTATAGAAAATAAATAAACACTCAAGAAAAGGACATGCTCAAACATCATTGACTAACTCCTTATCAATCTCGATTCATTTCAATATGAATAACAATTCAACCGATTCAATTGATTAGAATAGAACAATTACACAACAAAAGAAGATATTGACGGTAGATAGATTTAACTAAAAATTTCTATTTATTTATTTAGAATTTAGTTATAATTCTAAGAATTGGGAATCATTATAAGTTAAGTATTTTTATTGCTTATTGTCGAGCCATAGTAATTGCACCTATCAAGGAAACTAAAAGAATTATTGAAATGAGTTCAAACGGAAGATAAAAATCTGTTGATAAATGAATCCCAATTTGTTGAACGTTATTTATTAGGTCCTGTTCCATAATCTGGTTTGACCTTGCAGTCCAAATAATTCCGTACCATGACGTATCTGGGATAGTAGTAATTAGTGAAAAAAGAATAGTTGTACAAACCATCAAAGTGACCCCATCTCCAATGGTCCAAAAATAGGAATTATTGGAATATCCTGAACCATTCATGAACATTACAGCAAATATGATCAAGATATTTATGGCTCCCACATAAATAAGGAGCTGTGCGGCAGCTACAAAATAGGAGTTCGATGAAATATAGAATAAGGATATACAAACAAGAACCAATCCCAATGAAAAGGCAGAATAAATTGGATTGGTAAATAATACTACCCCCAGACCCCCTAATACAAGAATTGACCCCAGAAATACAACAAGAATATCATGTATTGGTCCAGGTAAACCCATTATGTATAAAATACAAAATAAATAACTTTAACTATTTCATGACCTTACTTTAACTTTACTAAATAAATGGTCCAGGAAAGGAAAAGGGGTTACCCTATTTTTGTTTTCTTGTATATAATAATGTATATGATACATTTATAATTGAATTGAATTTGAATATGGATTAATGTAGATATAGATAAAATTATCGGGCCAACCTTACTTTATTTATATTTATCCGAAAGAAAAAAAAGAAAAAAGTAGTTGAAATTTGCTATTTTGAAATCATCACGAAAAATATATTTTTAGTTTAAATCAAAGAGTGATTCTCAACAATCATTAGTTTTTATTTGTAGTTACTGACTACCCAAAATAAAAAGCTTGGATCCTTTATATCAAAACAAAATCTTAGTAATCGGTAATTGTTCTTGAATCAAAGGGTTTATCTTTGTCTATTTTTATTTGAGTCGAATTCATAACTGTTTGAATTGTGTAATCTCCAATTATTGAGATTGGTAATCGACCCAAAGCAATTTGATTATAATTCAATTCGTGACGATCATAAGTAGAAAGTTCATATTCTTCAGTCATTGATAAACAATTTGTTGGACAATACTCGACACAGTTACCACAAAATATACAAACCCCGAAATCTATACTATAATTAAGTAATTGTTTCTTTTTAATATCTCTTTCAAATCTCCAATCAACAACGGGTAGATCTATCGGGCATACACGAACACATACTTCACAAGCAATACATTTATCAAATTCAAAGTGGATTCGACCCCGGAAACGCTCTGATGTGATCGATTTTTCATAAGGATATTGAATAGTTACAGGTAAACGATTTGTGTGGGATAAGGTAATTATGAAACTTTGACCAATGTACCTTGCAGCTCGTATTGTTTGTTGACCATAATTCATGGACCCAATTACCATAGGGAACATATTGTAGATATACATGAAAAATTTGACGTTTCTTTCTCTTGTTTGATAGAGATTATGAATCTAAAATAGTGTTATCGTATTCTCTTATTTATAATGAAACAAGTTGGGAAGAAGTTGTTAATAACAGATTACCTAGAGAAATAGGTAAAAGAAATTTCCATCCAAGATTTAATAACTGGTCCATTCTCATTCTAGGTAAAGTCCATCTTGTTGTGATAGAAATGAAGAGAAACAAATAAGCTTTAGTTAATGTAATAAGGATACCCATTGTTATTCCAAAAATGCCGGCGATTTTTTTTATTCCGAAAAGCTCAGAAATGGATATATACGGAATAGGTAAATTCCACCCACCTAAGTAAAGAACTGTTACAAATAATGAAGAAACTAATAAATTTAGGTAAGAAGCAAGATAAAATAAACCATATTTGATACCCGAATACTCGGTTTGATAACCTGCTACTAATTCCTCCTCCGCTTCTGGTAAATCAAAGGGCAATCTCTCACATTCGGCTAGAGAAGAAATTAGAAAAACAATAAATCCTATAGGCTGACGCCACAGATTCCACCCCCAAAAACCATATTTTGACTGTGCTTCAACTATATCAACTGTACTTGAACTGTTAGATAATCATAGTCGATAATAACATCACTGTTCCCATCGCTATTTCAAAACCGTACGTGAGACCTCAGCTTCATACGGCTCCTCGATGGCCACAAAAAAAATGTAAGGACGGGTTCGGTATTATCACCATCTTTGGATGGATAGAATAAAGATACATCGGAAAGTCCCAAATTAGACCAATGGAATTCTGTCTGCTAGAATAATAAAAAAAGTGCTTCCGAATTGATCTCATCCTTTACAATAAAAATTTCTCTTTGTTCGGTAATAACTTAATATTTCAATAAAATACTCCTTATATCAATCAATACAAAATAAAAAGAATTAGTCATTAGTTCATGAATCGTGATAAGAATTCGATATGTATGAATATGGATAGAGAAAAGAATAAATAGGGATCCCCTTTTTTTATTATTCATTCAATTACTGCATTCCATTTCTTTTTTCCTGTTCTTCTGTCTCAGAGGAGGATACTCAAAAATAAAATAAAGAATTAATTCGTTCTTGATAGTCATTTCTTTAACCAGTGAATAGGAGCATACTCTAGATCGGAATCGTAGGGAAGTACTACTTGATCATTTCTACCAATTTCAAGTCCTTATTATGATTCGTTTTATGAAGAAATACCTCTTTTTTGATACCTTACATTATCTCCATTACTAATCCTTTGTGTACCTTGGTGTTCCTAACCGTCCACTGACTTTTGATTGATCCCCGGTATAGTAATACATATGAGACAGTAGTAGAAACTCCATACAGTTGATCTTTTGTTTGCGCCCGCTTCAAGATATGATGACTAATCAAAAAATCTTAATCTTGGGGTAAGCAGTTTACACTGCTTATTTTTACTTCAACTTTATTCTTGTACATAGGGAATGAGATTGTTTCTTCTTACTACAAATTTGGAAGCTGTTTAGTTTCACTCATATAACTATCTGGTTTAACTCATCAACCCGAATGCTGAATAAAAAAAAAAAATGAAAACATCTATTCAATACATTGAACCTCTTTCTTTTTTCTTTTATTTCTAGAAGAGAGGTTCAAAGTTCATATTTCAACGAATCACACGTAGAGATATTGATAACACACATAGAGTTAATGGTATTTCATAACTAATAGATTGAGCAGCAGCTCGTAGACCACCTAAAAAGGAATATTTATTATTCGATCCATATCCTGACATAAGAAGCCCAATAGGAGCAATACTAGAAATGGCGATCCATAAAAAAACACCTATACTGAGATCGGCTAAAACAAGACGATACCCAAAAGGAATTACTAAATAACTTAGTAGAATTGATATAACCGCTATAGACGGTCCCACACTAAACAAACGAATATCTCCTCGAGATGGGAGGAGGTCCTCTTTAAAAAGTAGTTTAGTCCCATCCGCTATAGCTTGAAGAATTCCCAACGGGCCAGCATATTCAGGCCCAATACGTTGTTGTATCGCTGCAGATATTTCTCTTTCTAACCACACAATTACTAGTACCCCCATTGTTATTCCCAATATAAGGGTCAAAATGGGTACAATCCATATTAGTCCATACACTTCTTTTAAAAATTCCGATGTAGAAAAAGAATTGATAGTTTGTACTTCTGTCGTATCAATTATCATTTCAACGATCAACTTCTCCCATAATGATATCTATACTACCCAATATCGTCATGATATCAGCCAATTTCATTCTTTTAACTAGCTGAGGAAGAATTTGCAAATTGATAAAACCGGGTGGACGAATTTTCCATCTCCAGGGGAAAACACTATTATCTCCTATCAAATAAATTCCCAATTCTCCTTTTGGGGCTTCCACTCTCACATAAAGTTCTTGTTTCGACAATTCTAAATTGGGTGAAGGTTTTTTACTAATAAATCTATATTCAAAATCATTCCATTCGGAATTCTTTGCTCTATCAAAGCGTCGTACTTCTAAATTTTCATAAGGTCCTCCAGGAATTCCTTCTAGAGCCTGTTGAATAATTTTTATGGATTCCTTCATTTCACCGATTCGTACTAAATAACGAGCTAATGAATCTCCTTCTTTTTGCCATTGGACTTCCCAATCGAATTCATTGTAACACTCATAATGATCAACTTTACGAAGATCCCATTGGATTCCAGAAGCTCGTAACATCGGTCCTGATAAACCCCAATTTACAGCTTCTTCTCCACCAATAATGCCCACTCCTTCAACTCGTTCCAAAAAAATGGGATTCCACGTAATAAGTTTTTGATATTCAACAACTCCTGTTAAAGAATAATCGCAGAAATCCAAACATTTATCTATCCATCCATAAGGTAGATCAGCAGCTACTCCTCCAATACGGAAATAATTATGCATCATTCGCATACCTGTGGCGGCTTCGAATAGATCATATATCAATTCCCTTTCTCTGAAAATATAGAAAAAGGGAGTCTGTGCACCGATATCCGCCATAAAAGGTCCAAGCCATAACAAATGAGAAGCTATACGGCTCAATTCCAGCATAATTACTCTGATATAGCTAGCTCTTTGAGGTACTTGAACATTTTCCAATTGTTCTGGCGCATTTACGGTTATTGCCTCTGTGAACATAGTAGCTAAATAATCCCATCGTGTTACATAAGGTAGATATTGTATAATTGTTCTATTTTCCGCTATCTTTTCCATTCCTCTGTGTAAATAGCCCAATATGGGCTCACAGTCAATAACATCTTCACCATCGAGAGTAACGATTAGTCGGAGAACACCATGCATTGATGGGTGGTGAGGCCCCATATTGACTATCATGAGATCTTTTCTTGTAACCGGTACTGTCATATCTTTTCTTCCTTAATTCATTATTCCATGAATTCCTCAAAACGAGACTCATCAAAACAAAAAATGGAATACTACTAAAAAATTCAAACGATTAAATTAACGAGTTTTTGGCTCTCGAATATCCAACTGACCAATTAATTTCTTATAACGTACTCTATTTTTCTTTGACAAATAAGCCAGCAACCGTTGACGTTTTCCTAGAATTTTTCGTAGACCCCTTTGTGATAAAAAATCTTTTTTGTGCAATTCCAAATGTGAAGTAAGTCTCCGTATCTTATTGGTGAAACTGAATACTTGAAATTCAACAGAACCTTTGTTTTCTTCTTTTTCTTCTTGTGGAATAATGGAAATGAATGAATTTTTGACCATAAAAAATTTTTCTATCCTTTTTCTTTCTTTTTCATGGATTTTTCCGATCAGGAAAAATAAAAAAAAAAAGAATTATGCCGGTTATTTTAATCTAGTACACACATCTAGTACACACAAAAATTTGGATTTATTCATATACTACTTCTTTATTTTATCCAAATCAAATTTTCAATTTGATTTGGATAGAAAGGGATAATATGTTTCCACATTAACGAAAGAAAAGAATTTATTTCTATCTAAAAGGATTCCCCTAATTTATTTATTCCTATATCCAATTGAATGGATACACCATTCAATCTGTATCATTTACCAAAATATAACATAGCATATGCATACATCTTTCGGCTTTCATATACCGAAAATGTCACGGAATATAGATATATATATATATGATATAGGAAATATACTATTAAATTAAATAATTCTAAATCGTGGATACATATGTATCCTTGACATACTGAAACGACTGCCATTATTGGTATCAAACCAATAGCGATTCATACAAGCTAAATCTTCTAATCGGTAATTGGGCCAAAGAACTAATTTGCATTTAATGAATTTATTTGTATCCGTATTAAGATGCTTGTCCTCATCCAAAAATTTTCCAGAGTTTCTTATGTTGTTTTCATTGCAAAATAATGGATTTATATTTCTATCCGTAACATTCCAATTATGGGAATTGAAACAAATTAACATTCTCAATTCTCTGCGACGTCTAGGAGATAGAATATTTTCGGGAACAAGGAAATCATAATAATTTGTGTCCCCATTCACAAGCATATTCCCATATCGTACAATGGGTTTATCCAAATTCCTCTTATCAATATAACTTTTTTTTATGCATTTTCTATTAGTTTGGTGTTTATTGTTCTCGACCAATGAAATACTTATAGTTTGATATATAATCAATTTTCCATCCCTTTTTATAGATAGACGAATTGGTTCGATAATTAATATTCCTTTTTTTATCAATTCTGTAAGAGCTAGATCTTTCTGAATTAGCATTACATCCAGATGCATCTCTCCTCTTTGAATCGAGGATATAGCAATTTCTTTTGGATTTATCAGTCTAAGTAAGAGACAATATACCTTGATATTATTGATCATTCTTTGGTTCAAGGAGTCATCCCATCTTAATTGAAAAAGGAAATATTTTTTCAGGAAGAAATCTAGTTCTGCTTTCTTGTTTTTCTTGGATTGTTTTTGCTTCTTACCTTTTTTAATGGTAATGTCTGATCTCGCATAATTCTCTTCAATATCTTTTTTTTTGTTTTCTTTTCGTAGATCTGATACAAGATTTACTTGGTCCTGTTGCTCATTTTTTTGTTGGTTGGAATTTTCTAAAAGAAGTAATTTGATTGGTATAATCCATGGTTTAATCTTATATGCATCAAAAAGTAAGACAAATTCTGGGAAGAACCAAGATTCTAGATTTGATATGGTATGATAAACTCTTTCTTGATTCATTCCCATCCAATTAAAAAAAATACTTTTTTGATTGGATGGGTTGATTTCTTGATGAATCATAAGAGAAAAAATATCTTTTTTTTTCAATTTGTTGTTGATTTTTTTTTCAGTCTTAGTATTTTTATCAATTTTGGTACCGATATGTGTATTGGTCCAGGTCTCAATATTGATATTTTTTCTAAGACAAAAGTGGAGAATTCGACAATCAAAATATTTTCTATCTAGATTTTTATGCGTATCAATAATATATCCTTCTTCTAGATAATCACTAATAGCTATACTTACCAATACATAAAATGATTCGTATTTTGGTTTATTGAAATTATATGGAATTTTGTGAACCCCGTTTACTTGTAATCTTGACCCATAAATATCAAAATCCTCCTTATCCCCATAGTTCATATATTTATGTGATAAAAGATCATATCTGTAGTGTTTTTTCCATTTTTCTTTTTTATATGAATCCGCTTTAATTGAGTCCTTATTTTGAATCCTATAACGTTGATTGATTCTATTTCGCCATTTTTGCGGTACTAACCGCGACCATTTGGTTTTAGATAAATTGTATTGATAATGCCCCTTTAACCAGTTTTTCCATTCAATCATTCCAGACTTATGAATTTTCTTATGTCTTGAATTGTAATCAAATATTCCTCGTGTCATACAATAATCCTTGATTTTATCCTTAATAAAAGGATAAGTCCCCTGATATTGAAGTAGAGATTTCAATTGATACTTGTTAAGTAATTGGGTTTGTGATAATTTGTAAAATACATATGCTTGGGACAAGGAGGATAAGTCATAATACATTTTTGTACTATTACTAATATTAGTATTCGAAAAGGACTTTTTTATAGTGGAAAAAAAGTTCATTGTATTTTGATCTCTTTCATCAATTCCTTCCTGATTTGTTTGATCGTTGTAAACGGATTTATTGATTATTTTTTTTGTTGATTCAAAGAAAAGTTGGAAATAGATCCTGTGAATGGTAATCATACATAGCAAGATATCTATATATATATTTTCAATCAGAGATTTCATAAAATAATGTGATTTACGTATTAATCGTATATTTATTCTTTGGAATATCTGCCAAATATGTTTCTGTGATTTTGATCTTTTATCAGCACAAGTTAGAATTATTTTTTTCTTGTCTTTTGTGATTCGTTCTATTTGATTCCTGATTGTGATTGTTCTATCAGAAAGATTTTTCATCTTTTTTTCTATGAGTGAATAATTTGTCCAATTCATGGATTGGATTTGAATGGTTGATTTGTGAATAATCTTATTATTTATTTCGGAATCTTTTCCATTTTCAGCCGTTTCATATACTTTCACCTTGCTCAATTCAAATAAGAATATTGGGTTTACTTTTGGAATTTCCTTCATTCTTGTTTTTTCTTTTGAAACTTTTAGAAGTAGAAAGAAATCCTTTTTAACTTTTCTAACTTTTTTTTGGAGTTCTTTATAAATGGGTTCAAAAAAGGAAGGTCGTTTTTGGGGATTCCCAAAAGGGAATTCCGCTTCCATTCCCCAAACCGTTAAAAAACAAAAATTGTTTTTTTTTCCTTTTTTTTTTATTTGATCCCTAGGATGAGATCGTATTTTAGATCTTCGCCAAGGTTTCAAACAGAAAGGAAATAGAATCTTTATCTGAATACCGTCTGTTAACCAATCTTTGGGAAATTCTGTTTCTGATAATTGAACACCATTATAAGTGCATTTAACATGCATTTCTCTATTCCACTCCTTCAAATCCTCATACCATTCGGGGAATTGGAATAATAACATACGGCCAATATTTTTAGCAATTATCAATGAAGGCAATACAATGTATTTTCTAAGAAAAGATTGGGTTACTAACATCAAACCTCTTATTGTTTGAGCAAATATAATGCTATCCCAAGTTTCTGATATTACTATACGTTCATTTTCCTCTTTTTTTTCTTCGTTTTTTTTCTCTTTTTCCCTTGTCTCTTCCTCCTCAAAATCAAAATGTGAAATTTTCAATTCTGGTTCTCTCCCCTTCAATTCTGGTTCTCTCCCCTTCAATTCTGGTTCTCTCCCCACCAAATTCCTAAAAATGAGATTCATCATTTCAGAGATATAAAAAGAAGAAAAAAAAAATGTTTTGTCTATTCGATCCAAAAAAAGCGGAGAATGCACATTTGCTTGAAACATTTCCCAAATAACCGTTTTACGTCTTTGAGCACGCATGGATCCTTTGATTATATCCCGACGAAAATCCGATTGTTGCGAGTAACGTATCAAAGCCACCTCTTCTGCTTGATCACTATTATTAGTATTATTTGTAGTTGTAATAGGGTTGGTATTCTGATTGTTATCAGTATAAATTACTACGCGTTTGGCTTTTCTTGAACGAATTTCATGATCTTCCTTAGATTCTTCCTCATTTTCTTCCTCCTGTTCTTCCAAATCATCAGTTAATTTGTATGACCACCGAGGAACCCTTTTATGGATTTCTTCTATTCCAATAGATTTATTTCTAATTATTGTTTGATCGTTTGGATCAGTTGTAATTACATCGAATACCCATTTTAAAGCTTTTGTTTGATTTTCAAAATCAATTCTTGTTTGCTCTCTCAATAAAGAATATTTTTTAAAATGCAAAATGGGTGCAGGCTCAAAAGGAAATTCTTTGATTGAGGTTAAGGAATTACCAATATAATTCAGTAATGATTCCCTATCAGGCGGATTCTTTTGATGTTCAAATTTTCTGGAATAATTAGAATTATTAGGAAGTAGCCCATAAATCTTATTTATCCAATTGATTTCTATGGAATCCTCCGTATCTGTAGAAGTGATTAAATCATTCATGATCATATGTGAATAGAATTTTTTTATTGTTCCACGATATGGTCCCCTCAAAAAGGGGTCATACGTTTTGGGCAAGTATTTTTGTTCGTTTTCATCATTGCATAATCTGGTCCTTTTTTCGAGCATATCTAGAGCAAGAAATCCCTTTTCTTTTTCTAGAGCTTTTGTTCGACTTATTAATTCATTGTTCAAGTTGTACTTTTTTTGCTCATTGGTATAAACCCAATAATGATACTGATCCACATGGGATAATTTTTCTGTCGTGTACAAAGACATTTTTCGTTCTATCATTTCCGAAAAAGTCGATAAACTAGGTGGATATGTAAAAGATATTATTTGTTTTCCATCACTTGGACATGTATAAAAAAAATATT